GAATCTTTTGTCTCCGGCTATTGGGGATCCTATTTCCGTACCAACGCAAGATATGCTTATCGGGCTCTATGTATTAACGAGTGGGAATCGTCGGGGTATCTGTGCAAATAGATATAATCCATGGAGTCGAAGAAACTTTAAAAACGAAAAATTGAATGATAAGAATTCGAAATATATGAAAGAACCCTTTTTTTGTAATTCCTATGACGCAGTTGGGGCTTTTCGTCAAAAAAGAATAAATTTAGACAGTCCTTTATGGCTCCGGTGGCAACTGGATCAACGTGTTGTTGCTTTAAGAGAAGTTCCCATCGAAGTGCACTACGAATCTTTGGGTACCTATCACGAGATTTATGGGCATTATCTAATAGTACGAAGTGTAAAAAAAGAAATTCTTTTTCTATACATTCGAACAACCGTAGGTCATATTTCGTTTTATCGAGAAATTGAAGAAGCTATACAAGGATTTTATCGAGCCTGCTCATATGGTACTTAATCATATCGTATCTATCTAAGTAACTCTAAACTTTATGATACCAATGGAATTCGGCTCGCCCGAGTTCAACTAGGATCATAGTTTGTGAATTTATATGCGAATTAAGATCGAGACAGGTAAGTTTTACAATCACTAAATTAAACCTATTTATTGTCGAATCCCACTCAGCGGAATATGGAGGTACTTATGGCAGAAGGGGCCAATCTGGTTTTTCACAATAAAGTAATAGATGGAATTGCCATGAAACGACTTATTAGTAGATTAATAGATCATTTTGGAATGGCATATACATCACACATCCTGGATCAAGTAAAGACTATGGGCTTCCAGCAAGCCACCGCTACATCTATTTCATTAGGAATTGATGATCTTTTAACAATACCTTCTAAGGGATGCCTAGTCCAAGATGCTGAGCAACAAAGTTTAATTTTGGAAAAACACCACCATTATGGGAATATCCATGCGGTAGAAAAATTACGTCAATCCATCGAGATATGGTATGCTACAAGTGAGCATTTACGACAAGAAATGAATCCTAATTTTAGGATGACTGACCCTTATAATCCAGTTCATATGATGTCTTTTTCAGGAGCTAGAGGAAATGCCTCTCAGGTACACCAATTAGTAGGCATGAGAGGATTAATGTCGGATCCACAAGGCCAAATGATTGATTTACCTATTCAAAGCAATTTACGCGAAGGACTCTCTTTAACAGAATATATAATTTCTTGCTACGGAGCCCGTAAAGGAGTTGTGGATACTGCTGTACGAACCTCAGATGCTGGATATCTCACGCGAAGACTTGTTGAAGTAGTTCAACATATTGTTGTACGTAGGAAAGATTGTGGCACCATACGAGGTATTTCTGTGAGTCCCCAAAGCGAAACGATACCCGAAAGAATTTTTATTCAAACACTCATTGGTCGTGTATTAGCAGACGATCTATATACGGGCTCGCGGTGCATTGCCGCTAGAAATCAGGATATTGGGATTGGGCTTATTAATCGATTGATAACCTTTCGAGTCCAACCAATATCTATTCGAACTCCCTTTACCTGTAGAAGTACATCTTGGATCTGTCGATTATGCTATGGCCGGAGTCCTACTCATGGCGACCTGGTCGAATTGGGAGAAGCTGTAGGTATTATTGCGGGACAATCCATTGGAGAACCGGGTACTCAACTAACATTAAGAACTTTTCATACAGGCGGAGTATTTACAGGGGGTACTGCAGAACATGTACGAGCCCCTTCTAATGGAAAAATAAAATTTAATGAGGATTTGGTTCATCCCACACGTACACGTCACGGCCATCCTGCCTTTCTATGTGATATCGACTTGGCGGTCACTATCGAGAGTGAAGATAGTATACATAATGTGAATATTCCACCAAAAAGTTTTCTTTTAGTCCAAAACGATCAATATGTCGAATCAGAACAAGTGATTGCTGAAATTCGGGCGGGAACATCCACTTTGACGTTTAAAGAAAAGGTTCGAAAACATATTTATTCTGACTCAAAGGGAGAAATGCACTGGAGTACCGACGTGGACCATGCACCTGAATTTACATATGGTAATGTTCATCTCTTATCAAAAACCAGTAATTTATGGATATTAGCAGGAAGGCCGCACAAACCCACTGTGGCCCCGCGTTCACTTCACAAGGATCAAGATCAAACGAACACTCATTTTCTTTCTGTCGAACAAAGAGATATTTCTAACTCTTCAGTGACCAATGCTCCCACGAGACACCCACTTTTGAGTTCGGATCTTTCGAGGAATATAGGGGATAAGATTTGCGATTATTCAGAACTTAATCGAATCGTAAGAACTGGGCATTATAATCTTATATATCCTGTCAAAAATTCCGATTTAGTGTCAAAGAGGCGAAGAAATAGATTCACCATTCCATTTCAACCGACTCAAGAGCGGGAGAAAGAATTAATGCCCCTCTCAAGTATCTCGATTGAAATACCCCTAAATGGTAGTTTCCGTAGAAATAGTATTCTTGCTTATTTTGACGACTCTCGATACCGAAGAGATAGTTCGGGAATTACAAAATATGGGACTATAGAGGCGTATTCAATCCTAAAAAACGAGGGGTTGATTGAATATCGAGGAGTCAAAGAATTTAAAGCAAAATACCAAATGCAAGTGGATCGATTTTTTTTCATTCCCGAGGAAGTACATATCTTACCACGATCTTCTTCCTTAATGGTACGGAACAATAGTATCGTTGGAGTAGATACACAAATAACTTTAAATACAAGAAGTCGGGTATGCGGATTGGTCCGAGTAGAGAAGAAAAAAAAAAAGATTGAACTAAAAATATTTTCGGGAAATATACATTTTCCTGGAAAAACAGATAAAATATCCCGACATAGGGGCATTTTGATACCGCCGGGAAGGGGACAAACAAAGTCCAAGGAATCTTTAAAGTTTAAAAATTGGATCTATGTCCAACGAATTACACCTACTAAGAAACGGTATTTTGTTTTGGTTCGACCTGTCGTCACATATGAAATGACGGACGGTATAAGTTTATCAACACTTTTCCCTCAGGATCTGTTGCAGGAAAGGGATAAGGTGCAACTTCGAGTTGTCAATTATATCCTTTATGGAAAGGGCAAGCCTGGTCGTGGAATTTCTGACACAAGTATTCAATTGGTTCGGACTTGTTTAGTTTTGGCTTGGGACCAAGACAAAAAACGTTCTTCTATGGAAGAGGCGCGCATCTCCTTTGTTGAAGTAAAAACAAAAAGTATGATTCGAAATTTCCTAAGAATCGATTTAGTGAAATACACCATTTCGTATGCCGAAAAAAGGAATGATCCATCAGGATCAGGATTCCTTTCTTATAATGGATCAGATCGTATGAATCCATTTTTTTCCATTTACTCAACAACACGACTTCAAAAAGCATTTAGCCAAAATCATGAAACTGTTCGTACGTTGTTGAATAGAACGAAGGAATGCCAATCTTTTATCATTTTATCATCAGCCAATTGTTTTCGAATGGGTCCATTCACGGGGATAAAAGATTACAACGAACCCGATCCTATAATTCAAATTAGCAATTCGTCGGGCCCGTTTGGAACAGCCTTTCAAATTGCTAATTTTTATTCATTTTACCGTTTAATAACTCATAATCAGACCTTGGTAACTAACTATTTGCAACTTGACATTGACAATTTAAAACAAATTGTTCGAGTAATGAAATATTATTTAATCGATGAAAATAGGAATATTTATAATTCTGATCCAGGACGTAACATTATTTTTAATCCGTTCCAATTGAATTGGTATTGTCTTCATTATAATTATTGTGAAGAGACCTACACAAAAATGAGTCTTGGACAATTTATTTGTGAAAATGTATGTATAGCCAAAAACGGACCACACCTAAAAGCAGGTCAAGTTCTAATTGTTCAAGTTGACTCTATAGTAATAAGAGCAGCTAAGCCCTATTTGGCCACCCCGGGAGCGACTGTTCATGGCCATTATGGGGAAATCATATATGAAGGAGATACATTAGTAACATTTATATATGAAAAATCGAGGTCTGGTGATATAACGCAAGGCCTTCCAAAGGTGGAACAAGTCTTAGAAGTTCGTTCGCTTGAGTCAATATCGATTAATCTAGAAAGGAGGATTCGTGCTTGGAATGAACGTATCACAGGAATTCTTGGACTTCCTTGGGGATTTTTGATTGGTGCTGAGCTAACTATAGTGCAAAGCCGTATCTCTTTAGTTAATAAGATCCAAAAGGTTTATCGATCTCAAGGGGTCCAGATACATAATAGACATATAGAAATTATTGTACGTCAAATAACATCAAAAGTCTTGGTTTCAGAAGATGGAATGTCTAATGTTTTTTTACCAGGGGAGCTTGTTGGATTGTTGCGAGCGGAACGGACAGGGCGTGCTTTGGAAGAAGCGATCTTTTACCGAGCCGTCTTATTGGGAATAACGAGAGCTTCTTTGAATACTCAAAGTTTTATATCCGAAGCAAGTTTCCAAGAAACTGCTCGAGTTTTAACAAAAGCCGCTCTCCGGGGCCGTATTGATTGGTTAAAGGGCCTAAAGGAAAACGTGGTTCTGGGCGGAATGATACCCGTCGGTACCGGATTCAAAGGATTAGTAAACTACTCAAGTCAACCGAAGAATATTCCTTTGAAAAAAAAAAAGAAGAATCTATTCGAAGGGGAAATGCACAATATTTTTTTTTACCACAGAGAATTAATGAATTCTTGTGTTTAAAAAAATTTCAATGATACACCAAAACTCTAGTTTAGCAAATTTTAAAACGGATTCCTCCTATTTATATGCTCTAGAGTTCTTACGGGTATTTTAAAACTTATTAAAGAAAATAAAGAATAGAAAAGAATTGATGGTTTGACTTGTGTCTCGAGGAGCAATTAGCCGTCAAAGAGAAGGTTCCGTCGGAACACTTATTTATTTCGAGATACCTCATCTCTTAAAAAAAGAGAAAGTGTGAGGAAAAATGACAAGAAGATATTGGAACATCAATTTGGAAGAGATGATGGAAGCAGGAGTTCATTTTGGCCACGGTACTAGGAAATGGAATCCTCGGATGTCACCTTATATCTCTGCAAAGCGTAAAGGTATTCATATAATAAATCTTACTAGAACTGCTCGTTTTTTATCAGAATCTTGTGATTTAGTTTTTGATGCGGCAAGTAAAGGAAAACAATTTTTAATTGTTGGTACAAAAAATAAAGCCGCTGATTTAGTAGCATGGGCTGCAATAAGGGCTAGGTGTCATTATGTTAATAAAAAATGGCTTGGGGGTATGTTAACGAATTGGTCCACCACAGAAACAAGACTTCATAAGTTCAGAGATTTGAGAATGGAACAAAAGGCGGGAAGACTGGCCAGTCTTCCTAAGAGAGATGCAGCCGTGTTGAAAAGACAATTATTTCACTTGCAAACATATCTGGGTGGGATTAAATATATGACGGGGTTGCCGGATGTTGTAATCATCGTGGATCAGCTAGAAGAATATACAGCCCTTCGAGAATGTATTACTTTGGGAATTCCAACGATTTGTTTAATTGATACAAATTGTGACCCCGACCTTGCGGATATTTCTATTCCAGCGAACGACGACGCTATAGCTTCAATTCGATTAATTCTCACCAAATTAGTATTCGCGATTTGTGAAGGCCGGTCTAGCTATATAAGAAATCCTTGATTCATAAAAAAAAAAACGGAATAAAAAAAAGATATAAGAATTGCTGGGGATAGGTTGTGATTGGTTGGTATTATATATGATTGAAGTAGACAAGTCGATAGAGCTATGATTGAATCAAAATAATATTTTTTTAAGGTTATCTTTCGGTCAGAGGACAATATGAGTGTTCTATCATGTTCAATCAATACAATAACTGGATTTTTTGATATATCCGGTGTAGAAGTCGGCCAACATTTCTATTGGCAAATAGGCGATTTCCAAGTCCACGGCCAAGTACTTATTACTTCTTGGATTGTAATTGCTATCTTATTAAGCTCAGCCACCATAGCTGTGCGTAATCCACAAACCATTCCGAATGACAGTCAGAATTTCTTTGAATACGTCCTTGAATTCATTCGAGACGTGAGCAAAACTCAGATTGGAGAAGAATATCGTCCTTGGGTTCCCTTTGTTGGAACTTTGTTCCTATTTATTTTTGTTTCTAATTGGTCAGGGGCTCTTTTACCTTGGAAAATAATACAGTTACCTCATGGGGAGTTAGCCGCACCTACGAATGATATAAATACTACTGTAGCTTTAGCTTTACTCACATCAGTGGCTTATTTCTATGCGGGCCTTACAAAAAAAGGCTTGGGTTATTTTAGTAAATACATTCAACCAACTCCAATTCTTTTACCCATTAACGTTTTAGAAGATTTCACAAAACCTCTATCCCTAAGTTTTCGACTTTTCGGAAATATATTAGCCGATGAATTAGTCGTTGTTGTTCTTGTTTCTTTAGTACCTTTAGTAGTTCCTATACCTGTGATGTTTCTTGGATTATTTACAAGTGGTATTCAAGCTCTTATTTTTGCCACTTTAGCCGCAGCTTATATAGGCGAATCCATGGAGGGGCATCATTAACTCATTTTAAAAAATAGTTTTTTATTTTATCAAGTCAATATATGTTTAAAGCTACTCTACTTAGAGAACATACAAGTATGTTCTCTAGTAATAGAAAGTAATATAACAGGGAGAGGAGAGAGGGAAACGATTAGTCTAGAAAGGCCGAACTGGGTATATGTAATTGCATGGTTATAAGTCAACTCATGTTGATGTTTCACTTCAAAGAAAGATTCTAGAATCTAATTGAATTGAAGGCAGAATAACGGGTTTACGTTATGTAAGAAAGACATGTATATTAGATATTTGCTAGTTATATATGAACTAATATTAAGCTCAACTTTAATTTTTTTTATTCGGAGTTTTTACGGACTTCGACTGACTAAATCTTAGTCGCTGGAATAATTAAGTCATAATTTATTCGTTGATTGTATCATTAACCATTTTTTTTTTTGCGCGAGGAACTTATCATGAATCCAATTATTTCTGCCGCTTCCGTTATTGCTGCTGGATTGGCTGTAGGGCTTGCTTCTATTGGACCGGGAGTTGGTCAAGGTACTGCTGCAGGCCAGGCTGTCGAAGGTATTGCTAGACAGCCCGAAGCAGAGGGTAAAATACGAGGTACTTTATTGCTTAGTTTAGCTTTTATGGAAGCTTTAACAATTTATGGGTTAGTTGTAGCATTAGCTCTTTTATTTGCGAATCCTTTTGTTTAATTCTAATCCGAAAACTACAAATTTTTAGTTGGACTTGACGCTTGCCTGGTTGCTTTTTCGCAGTATACCAATATTACGCTCCTATAATGACTTATTCGTTAATAAAACTGGGGGGGGGTGCTGATTTTAGGAGGAGTTAATTAGTGTTACCGACTCGCTTTCTCCCTTACCCTCCTTAGGAAAGGGTGCAACAA